AGTCTTGACCAATTCGAAAGATCATTTGATGTAGTTGAAATAACTGAATTTTGGGTTGTTCGATCAAGTAACGGAAACTCAATGGAATTCATAATTGTATTGTCTCCATTTCATTTTTTTCTTATTTTTGAATTTTGATTCTCTGAATATTCAGGAGCTAAGACCATTCCAATGCTCCTTTTCGCCATGCATAAACTAAACCAACAATTAGGATAAGCACGAAAATTAAAGCTTCTATAAATACAGATACACCCAATACATCGAAACTCATCGCCCACGGATAAAGAAAAACCGTTTCAACATCAAAAACAACAAAAACTAGCGCAAACATATAATACCGGATTCGGAATTGTAACCAAGCATCGCCCATTGGTTCTATACCCGATTCATAACTAGAAAGTTTCTCTGGTCCTTCATTAATCGGGGCCAAAACTCCGGAAATTATAAATGCCAAAATAGGAATAACACTTGATATTATTAGAAATGCCCAGAAAATATCATATTCGTGAAGCAGAAACATAGAAGCACTCCTATGAATGTGGAAAATAAAATATACCAGATTCGTATTAGTCGATTCAAATTGTAATTGTGAATTCATTCATAACTATTTAGTCAAAATACCAATTAATTTGGATCGAACCAACTAGTTTTTTTAGTTGCTGTGGGCCATATGTCTCGTTTCAAGATTCATCGAATCTCAAATCCTATTTATTATTTCTATTATACTATACTATACTAATTTCTTTCTTTTTTCTTTCGATTTTTTTCTATTCTATTTCGATATGGTATAGACATATCATGCTCGTATACAAATAAAACTCTCTCTTTCACCGGGCCTTGGGTTCTCTCTAAAGAAAAGGCATTCAAATTTCAAATAACAAGAAATCAAAAATTATTAATGTTAATAAAAAATTAACATTAATGAAAAATTAGGGCTATACGGACTCGAACCGTAGACCTTCTCGGTAAAACAGATCAAACTTATTATTATCGAAATGATTCGAACTGTTTCAAAGACCCAACATGCATTTTTTTTTGCATTGGGCTCTTTCATCAACTGATATAAATATCAGCGAGTCCGCCATCCTTTTTCTTAACCGAAAAATAATGAGATGGTTCCGCGTGCTCTGGTTCTTTATTTTTATTCAGTAGCAATACCAAAGTGTTTCAAAAAAGAGTTATCTTGACGTAGGTCTGCCTTCGGCCTAGATCAACCTAAGTTAAGTTAAATGGAGTCTCTGTCGCTATGCTCTGCCCAAAGCGTCAAATATGAAACTTCATACACCTTCAAGTTCATAGGACGAAAAGAGATTTTTTTGAGGTCCTTATACTCATTATGCCTAGCATTGAATGGACTGGATATTCACCTTATCAATTATCAAATGATGATGATGGGTTCTATTTGGCGCCCAAATTGGCACCTCAATTGGACCAACCAACCGTTTGTCAGGCTATTGTTCTCTTGTTCCTTCGAATCCATGGAGTAAGACATCGATTTTTACTAAGATAAATTCTGTTGATTACATGATGGACTCCTCTGAAAAAACATTGGCGCGCGTGTAAACGAGGTGCTCTACCTAACTGAGCTATAGCCCTTGTGTTCTTGTGTTTGTGATAAATATTTTATCATGTATATCATTTCTTGTCAAGGCGAATATTGCATGATCCGACATGATAGCTCTCTGATCTGTTTCCTGCCAAGGGTGGGTATTGCTTAGAACGAATATTCCATCTATAATCTATCGATGTGACAGGTTCCTTTTGTTTCTCTTTATGATGATAAATGACCTACTTAACCCAGTGGTTAGAGTATTGCTTTCATACGGCAGGAGTCATTGGTTCAAATCCAATAGTAGGTAGAGCTTATTAGATACCGCAGTAAGTGGTATCTAATAAGTATTTCTACTCATACTCACTTATTTTTTTTTGTATCTTTTCCATACCCCACTACTCATATTCTATTTTATTTATTGAATCTTTTTTTGTTGCATCAAAATCTGATTACACTTAATTGGATTCAATCGGCAGAATAAAAATATGGTGTATAAACAGAACTTCTTTTTATTATTAGGACGCACCCAAAACAACTAGTTATGAGCATTGATAGCCTCTACTCGCGTTTTAGCTCGTCTGAGAGCTAAATTTGCTTCAATTGTTTGTCTCTTGCCTTCCGCGCTCCTCAAGTTAGCTTCAGTTATTTCAAGAGTTTGTTGAGCTTCTTGCGGATCAATGTCACTACCCCTTTCTGCATCATTTACTAAAATAGTAATTTCATTATTGCCTATTCTAGCGAAACCGCCCATCAGAGCTATTGTTAACCATTGGTCGTTAAGACGTATTCTCAAAATGCCTATATCTACAGCCGTGGCAATAGGTGCGTGATTTGGTAATACACCAATTTGGCCACTATTAGTCGATAAAATAATTTCTTTCACTTCTGAATTCCAAACAATTCGATTAGGAGTCAGTACACATAGATTTAAGGTCATTTCTTCAATTTGCTCTCCACATCTAAATTCATAGCCTTCGCGGTAGCTTCATCGATATTACCTACCAAATAAAAGGCCTGTTCCGGAAGACCATCTAATTCTCCGGAAAGGATCAGTTGAAACCCCCTAATTGTTTCTGTTAGACCAACATATTTTCCTGGCGAACCGGTAAAAACTTCTGCTACGAAGAAGGGTTGTGATAAGAAACGCTCAATTTTTCGTGCTCTTGCTACGGTTAAACGATCTTCTTCGGACAATTCGTCCAACCCAAGGATAGCTATAATGTCCTGAAGTTCTTTGTAACGTTGTGAAGTTTGCTTAACTCTTTGCGCAGTTTCATAATGTTCCTCACCAACGATCCGAGGTTGGAGCATAGTTGACGTTGAATCTAAAGGATCTACTGCTGGATAGATACCTTTGGCAGCTAGTCCTCTTGATAGTACGGTAGTAGCATCTAAATGCGCAAATGTTGTGGCAGGGGCGGGGTCGGTCAAATCGTCCGCAGGTACATAAACTGCTTGGATAGAGGTTATGGATCCCTCTTTGGTAGAAGTAATTCTTTCTTGCAAAGAACCCATTTCTGTACTAAGAGTAGGTTGATAACCTACAGCAGAAGGCATTCTTCCTAATAAAGCGGATACTTCGGATCCTGCTTGGACAAAACGAAAAATATTGTCGATAAATAGAAGTACGTCTTGTTCATTAATATCCCGGAAATATTCCGCCATGGTTAGGGCAGTCAAACCAACTCTCATACGAGCTCCCGGCGGTTCATTCATCTGACCATAGACTAGAGCTACTTTAGATTCTGCAATATTTTCTTCATTAATCACTCCGGATTCTTTCATTTCCATGTAAAGATCATTTCCTTCACGAGTTCGTTCGCCCACTCCGCCAAATACGGATACACCTCCATGAGCTTTGGCAATGTTGTTGATCAATTCCATGATGAGTACTGTTTTACCCACTCCAGCCCCCCCAAATAGTCCGATTTTTCCTCCACGACGATAAGGAGCTAAAAGATCCACTACTTTAATCCCCGTTTCAAAAATAGATAATTTGGTATCTAACTGTATAAAGGCAGGCGCAGATCTATGAATAGGAGATGTTGTGCGAGTATCTACAGGACCCAAATTATCAACAGGCTCTCCAAGAACGTTGAAAATTCGTCCGAGAGTCGCTCCACCGACTGGAACACTTAGAGGAGCTCCTGTGTCAATCACTTCCATTCCTCTCATCAGACCATCTGTAGCACTCATAGCTACAGCTCTAACTTTATTATTTCCTAATAATTGCTGTACCTCGCAAGTTACATTAATTTGCTGGCCAACTGTATCTTGACCCTTAACTACCAAAGCGTTGTAAATATTAGGCATCTTGCCTGGGGGAAAGGATACATCCAGTACCGGACCAATTATTTGAGCAATACGCCCCAGGTTTTTTTCTTCAAGTGCGGAAACCCCAGGACCAGAAGTAGTAGGATTTATTCTCATAATAATAAAGTAAAGTATTCTATGTCGAAATTTTTTTGCAAACAAAAAATAAAATAAATGTCCAATAGCAAGTGGGGCGGTTAATTCAATAAGAAATGGGAGTTAGTACTCGATTTCGTTGGTACTATCCAACTGAATCCAATTCAATTATTTACTCATTCGATGAGTGCATTTTTAAACTCAACCAACCCATTTTCAAAATATCAAGTAGATTAATAATAATTATGAGGATTTATTTCTCTATCATTATAGACAATCCCATTCGTATTATCTATGGAATTCGAACCTGAACTCTATTTATGATTCATTATTTTTATGACATTAGCCGTTGTTGCTTATTTCATCATATCTATTTACACTGATTCTTTTTATACCTTTTCGTTCATGGAGAAATTCCGCATATTTTCTAAATCTAGGATTTAGATATACAACTACAACATATATCACTGCCAAGGGTTCATTTCTGATTATTTAGATATTTACAAAGTAAGCGATTCAAAACTTGCAAAAAAAAGATTGGGTTGCGCCATACATATAAAATAGTATACAATAATGATGTATTTGGCGAATCAAATATAATTAGTTGATAAGATTTGTTGATAATTTTGTGAAAGATTTCTGTGAAAGGTTTCATTAAAGCCTAATCCGTGTCGAGTAGACCTTGTCCTTGTGAGAATTCTTAATTCATGAGTTGTAGGGAGGGACTTATGTCACCACAAACAGAGACTAAAGCAAGTGTTGGCTTCAAAGCAGGTGTTAAAGATTACAAATTGAATTATTATACTCCGGAATATGCACCCAAAGATACTGATACCTTGGCGGCATTCCGAGTAACTCCTCAACCTGGAGTTCCACCCGAAGAAGCAGGGGCTGCTGTAGCTGCCGAATCTTCTACAGGTACATGGACAACTGTGTGGACCGATGGACTTACCAACCTTGATCGTTACAAAGGACGATGCTACCACATTGAGCCCGTTGCTGGAGAAGAAAATCAATATATTTGTTATGTAGCATATCC